ACCGCATTACAAAATTTTGTTTTTGCCAATGATTCAATCACAGGAATAATTGGAACTATTGTATCAACTTTCTTCATATTATTATCTATTATAAATGAGTTTTCGAGCATTTGACTTCGAATCACTGCAAAATTCAGCCGTACACTTGAAAGATAGCCCAAAAAGTAGAAAGAATGCTTATATAATGAAGTTATATAGATCTTTTCTGGTTGAAACCACACATAAAAATGACATTCCCATAAATTGATAAGGTAATATTTCCATTTTGTCATCAAAAGAGGCGTATCTTTTGAAGCCAGAAGAGATTTTCCTTGATATCTAAGATAATGGATAAAAGGATCTTTGAACAAGCACAGGGTGCCCTGAAAATAATGAAAATAATTCAAATAATTAGTAAAGACTTCTGCAACATATTCGATTTTCCCATAGAAATAGATTCGTTCGCGAAATGCCCGAAACAATGTTGATCTTAAATGAAAAGATTGAGTACGGAGAAAAAATAGAATCGATTCATATTCATATACATACGAATTATATAGGAACAAAAAGAATCTTGGATTACTTTTTGTTTTTGTAAAAATCGAAAACGATTTCTTTGGAATAAGAAATCGGTTCCAATTCCAATACTCGTGAAGAAAAAGTCGTAATAAATGCAAAGCAGAGGGATCTTTCATCCAATAACGAAAGGTTTGAACCAATTTTTCTAGATGGATGGGGTATGGTATTAGGACATCTGACACATAATTTAAATGTAGTAATTTATCCTCTAAAAAAGGAAATATTGAATGAATGGATTGTAAATCACGAAATTTGACTATTTCTGCCCTTTCTCTTTCTAAAGAAGATACTAATCGTGAGAAAAATGGAATTTCCACAATGACTGCAAAACCTTCTGATATCTTTTGAGAATACAAATTCTTATTGTACCTAAATAATAGATTTTGATTAGAATCATTAGTAGAACTAATCAAAAAATTCTGTTGGTCCATTCGAATAATTAAACGTTTTAAAATTAGTAAATTCGATTTATTACCATAACCTACATTTTTCAACAAAATAGATCTGTTTAAACGATAATCATGAGCAAGTGTATAAATATATTCCTGAAAGATAAGTGGGTATAGGAAATTTCGAGATCTATCCAGTTCTAGATGTCTTTGATATTTCTCCGTTTTCATTTTAAATTGCCTTTACGTAAGGATAAAGGATTGATTGTTTCTTAAATGATACATAGTGCGATACAGTAAAAACAAAGTAGTAAAATAAAGTACTATAATAAGATAGATACCTCGGAAACGCATAAACTTATCAACGGACTCTCTACCCCCTCTTTTTTCTGTCTAATTGATTTCTGTTCATTATAGAACATTATAGAATAAGAAGGTGATTAGAAATCCTTTACTTTTTCAAGCCAATCGCTCTTTTGATTTTCGAACAAGTCTCTTTATCAATATACTTTTTCTTTTACACATTCGTCTTTCCCTCATAAAGGAGAATAGCTGATAGTTAGGACTCATTAAAAAACCAAAAAACCACTCATGGAAAAACCGCCTTGCCTTGCAACAGGTACTAATAGATTTTTAACATACAATTAGATTGGATAATCATTCAAATTAAGAACGGAAGCTCGTTGCTTTTTTGTTTCTTTCTAATTTTCTTTATAATTGGAACCAAACCATATAGCTCTATCCATTTATTTACTCGCCCCAACTTTAAATTCATTTTAATGCCTCCGCACCAATAATTCAAACAAGGTTTGAGACCAATCTGGTACGAATGAAATATGCTTGGAATTCTCTATTGCTACGACATGCTGTTTTTTCCATTCATTGCTTTCAGGATCAGTCGTGGTCTTACAAACTATACCAATGGTATGGACGAATCCATTTCTTCATACAAATGCGTAAAAGACGTTAGTCGCACTTAAAAGCCGAGTACTCTACCGTTGAGTTAGCAACCCAAATAAAAAAATTAGCTTATGTAGATACAATTGGAATCAAAATCAATAGAGATAAAGATAATTAAATAATTAAATAGAATAAATCACGCTAGACAATCAAACCAAAAAATGGAATTAGTATATATTCCTATTTTTTTTAGTATTATTTATTTCTAACAATACATTCCATTTGTTTAAACATTTTTTTTTTCAATTAAAAAAACCTCTTGTATATCACAACAAATACAACAAATAAATCATTGAATGATGAAAAGAAAAAACCAAACCTATGAAAAAGAGATAAATATGGAGGAGAAATAAATATATGGAAGATAAATAAATAGATTCACAGATAAAATCCAGTTATCCAATCGGATTATATTTATTTGATCCAACGTTGTCAATATGAATTAAATGTGTTGAGAAAAACATACATAATGAATAAAAAAAAGCATTAATTTAAGTTAAATCAATTAAAAAAAAAAATAAAGAAATAAATTCACTAAAATACAAAACTTTCTTTTAATTATTCTTTTAATTAGAATAGAATAATTCTTTCTAATTAGAATAAAAAAACTAAGAACAGATAAACTAAGGGCTTGTATTGGATTGGCACTAATATCCACATAAATACAAACAAAACCACTGTAGGTAAAAGGATAAATAAAATGAAATAAGAACTTTCAAAAATAAGATAGATATAAATAGAACAAGAGTGAAGGAAGGGATAGTATAGAAAAGTTTATACAAAGCTAAGCTATATATATATACAAACTACCCACACCCCCCTTTTTTTTTATTTCATTAAATTCAGTGTCTTTAATTAAGACAAAGATCCGTAAAAACCCCTGCCTTCTTTAATTTAAAATATCATGAACAGTTCCTGTCGTTTGAGTGCCTTTTAAAATTAAAGGAAATATCGAATCAGAGGAACGTTTAAATAAGTTTTCTTTTTTAGTGGATCATAAAAACCCACTTTCCGAACAGCTCTTCCTTCTCTTCGTACTCAAACATCACTTGTAACGATTCGATAAAGGATTCGTTGGTATATATATAAATGGATAAAAATTGCATTCAAAATGTGTATCATTGTAAGGTGTGAGACGTAAAACTTTTTTCTCAGTAACTAACGTAAATAGGAAGAGATAAGGGAAATAAAATAAGAATGTGATCAAAAAACCGTTCAACTTTTTTTGTTTTGAATTTGAATTTTGATATCTGTTTCCCCCGTCCCTGAAAAAAAAAGATAGATTCAATTCCATTTCCATATTATTTGAGCACAATCCACTTTTTGAAAAAGAAATTAGTCCAAGAAAAGTTATTAAAAATATGAAACGAAAGAAGAATTGCATTTATTATTCTCTTAATAATAAAAAGGTTGCCAAAGCCGGTAATTTTTTTTTATGTATAGAATAGGTATACGCTGGGACGGAAGGATTCGAACCTCCGAATAGCGGGACCAAAACCCGTTGCCTTACCACTTGGCCACGCCCCATTTCTATTCAACTCAACACTAATAAAAACTAATATAGGTACTAATAAAAACTAATATAGGTATTAGTTCTTCGTCAATTCCCGTTCCAATAAATATCTTATGAAATAGATTAGTTTATTGCTCAGATTTTAATATATGTAGATATAGAATTAAACTAAATTTATTGATCATAATATATAATTCAATTAAGATATTGTATGAAAGTAGGATTCCTTCTATTCTTTTTTGATTTGAGAATTGAAGGATTTTTGATTGAGTGAGGTTCATCAATAAGGGTTTTTGTCTATCTTACTTTATTTTTATTTTATATAAATAAATTTTGATATCATCATTAATAATATTTTAATAACTCAATCAAAATAGAATTATCTTCAAGAATAAATATCTTTAAGAATAAAATTTGATTATGCTTAATATTTTTAGTTTGTTTTGTATCTGTTTTGATTCGGCTATTTATTCAAGCAGTTTTTTCTTCACAAAATTGCCCGAAGCCTACGCTTTTTTGAATCCAATTGTAGATGTAATGCCAGTCATCCCTGTGCTCTTTTTTCTATTAGCCTTTGTTTGGCAAGCTGCTGTAAGTTTTCGATGAGGTTTTTAATACTGTCCTAAAATAATTTATTCAAGAAAAAAAAATTTTAACAAGAAAAAAAATTCTAACAATTTATAAGATCAGATAAGTCTTATAGTATAAGCCCTCCCCCAATTCAAGCATTCAAGTTATTATATAGACGCGAAAAATCAAATAGGGCTTACCCTATTCGATATTACTCATTCTAAACATTTTTCTTTTCCATTCCCTTGAACTTGAAAGGGAGCCCTATATTATAAATTATAAGAGTCCTCCACAATATCTAATTGTAGGTGTGAAGGCAAATTCTTGGCAATGAAAGACTCAACTCTTATTACAAATGAATTTATAAAAAATCTTTTCTATTTCTAAAAACTACTTCATTTCTTGATATCCAAATTATTGTGATCAAAATTATTGTGATATATAGGGTATAAAAATAGAGAATCTATTTTCTTTTTTTTCCAAACCAAAATTGGAGATTGTGTAATGCTTACTCTCAAACTCTTTGTTTACACAGTAGTGATATTCTTTGTCTCTCTCTTCATCTTTGGATTTTTATCTAATGACCCGGGGCGTAATCCTGGCCGCGAAGAATAAAAAATAAGAGTTTTGACTTGCTTTTAAATATTTTTAGCATTTTTATCTATTCTACATCTTTAACTATTAAATTCAAAAATTTGAAAGGTAAAAAAATACCAAATAATCAACGGAACCGGAAAGAGAGGGATTCGAACCCTCGGTACGAATAATTCGTACAACGGATTAGCAATCCGACGCTTTAGTCCACTCAGCCATCTCTCCCAATGGAAAAACAATAATTACTATGTTATATTACACAAGAGGTAATACTTAAAAAACCTTTTTCTATTTCTCTTTTTTTTTTCATCGCTCTTTAACTTTAATTACTCTGTTAAATTTTTTTATTCTATTTTCTTTTTATTCTTATATTATATTACTTTCATTAAAGAATAAAGAAAAAGTTATTCTTTTAT